TATAAGAGAAAGTTCTAATGATCTGGATGTAACTCAAAAATACAGGCATCTGTGGGTTCAATGTGAAAATTGTTATGGATTAAATTATAAGAAATTTTTTAAATCAAAAATGAATCTTTGTGAACAATGTGGATATCATTTGAAAATGAGTAGTTCAGATAGAATCGAACTTTTGATCGATCCGGGTACTTGGGATCCTATGGATGAAGACATGGTTTCTCTGGATCCCATTGAATTTCATTCGGAGGAGGAGCCTTATAAAGATCGTGTCGATTCTTATCAAAGAAAGACAGGATTAACTGAGGCCGTTCAAACAGGCATAGGCCAACTAAACAGTATTCCCGTAGCAATCGGGGTTATGGATTTTCAGTTTATGGGGGGTAGTATGGGATCCGTGGTCGGGGAGAAAATCACCCGTTTGATTGAGTACGCTACTAAAAAATTTCTACCTCTTATTATAGTGTGTGCTTCCGGGGGGGCACGCATGCAAGAAGGAAGTTTGAGCTTGATGCAAATGGCTAAAATATCTTCTGCTTTATATGATTATCAATCAAATAAAAAGTTATTCTATGTACCAATCCTTACATCTCCTACTACAGGTGGGGTGACTGCTAGTTTTGGTATGTTGGGGGATATCATTATTGCGGAACCCAATGCCTACATTGCATTTGCGGGTAAAAGAGTAATTGAACAAACATTGAATAAAACAGTACCTGAAGGTTCACAAGCGGCTGAATATTTATTCCAGAAGGGCTTATTCGATCTAATCGTACCACGTAATCCTTTAAAAAGCGTTCTGAGTGAGTTATTTCAGCTCCACGCTTTCTTTCCTTTGAATCAAAATTCAATTAAAGAGCATTAAGTTTTATTTTTTTATTTGTAGCAAACAAGTAGTTAGTTTATCGGAATCCAAGTAAAAAAAAGACGAACGGGGTTTCTTTGTTGACATAAGATCTAATTGTAGAAAGAATCAAAAGTTAAAGTTGCGCATAACTCTTTTTTTCTATATTTATATTCCTGATTACTAATTAAGAAGCCTCTATCAACAAGATAAAAGAGTGAATTCTTCTTTTCGTGAAATTAGGAAAATAAAAAAAATTTCCTCTTCCCGTGTTACGTACGTATATATAATTCAAATATAGAAAATGAAAATATAGATATAGAGTTTTTCTCTTTCTATATCTCCCGCGAATCCCATTTTGATTAAGAATCCCTTTTGGATTGGATTCTAACGAATCTTTCGATAATTTGTAAGAAACTTTTTCTTTATTAAATTATTAGAAGACAAGAGCCAAAGACGAAGAAAAAAAGAATATAATAATAAAGGCGATTATCATATATATCTTTTACATATCTTTTCTATAGAAAGATGAATAAGTCCATTATATACTCACTTAGATATATACTTAGATCTATACTAATTAAAATTCGAATTTCAGAAATATTAAAATAGTAATTAATAATAAAATTCTTAATTATAATTATTATAAGATATCTTTATAAATAAAAATAACAGGTACAAATAGTAAATCGAGGTATCCATTCTATGACAACTTTCGACTTTCCCTCTGTGTTGGTGCCTTTAGTAGGCCTAGTATTTCCGGCAATGGCAATGGCTTCTTTATCTCTTCATGTTCAAAAGAATAAGACTGTTTAGATCTGATGGGCCCAACTCTCATCCATTTTTTTTTTAAACTTAGACTTGTATCATAACACAGATTTTTATTTAGTGGAATATGGTATAACATGCGGTTTCCGCCCAACATAAAGGAGAGGCTCTTATGCTTATGCCTGTAGAAAGATGATATATGGGTAAAGGAATTCTATCTATTTGAAAATATATCAGGATCGACGGATGGCTGAAATGTAAAGTAGGTCCATCTATATGTATATCGATGGGATCATACGAAGGGTATGTTATTATTTGAAATCTAACCAATTTGATGAATTACTCTTAAAGGTTCACAGCAAACTAGTACTAGTTGATGAGAGTTACTTCGGAAACAAAAAGAGTAAAGTCTGGGGTATTTTCTTAATTCCAATAAAACGAAACCGGATCAAGTATGAGTTGTCGATCAGAACATATATGGATAGAACCTATAACGGGGTCTCGAAAAACAAGTAATTTCTGCTGGGCCGTTATCCTTTTTTTAGGGTCATTAGGATTCTTATTGGTTGGAACTTCCAGTTATCTTGGTAGAAACTTGATATCTTTATTTCCGTCTCAGCAAATCCTTTTTTTTCCACAGGGGATCGTGATGTCTTTCTATGGAATCGCGGGTCTCTTTATTAGCTCCTATTTGTGGTGCACACTTTCGTTGAATGTAGGGGGTGGTTATGATCGATTTGATAGAAAAGAAGGAATGGTGTGTATTTTTCGTTGGGGATTTCCTGGAAAAAATCGTCGCATCTTCCTCCGATTCCTTATAAAAGATATTCAGTCTGTCAGAATAGAAGTTAAAGAGGGTATTTATGCTCGTCGTGTCCTTTATATGGACAT